GTGTGAAATATTAAAATAGTGTAAATAGACACACGATGGGCATGCAAAAATACTGTTCGAGGTTTTCCTGTTTGCGGGGGGTTTTCAGGAATGTTAGTGACCTCAGGAGAGTAGGGGGGTAGGGGGGTTTACGCGTAGAAACCCCGGGGCACTTATGGATATTCTTCGGGAAATCTTCATGAATTATGTCCTTGGTATCAGGTATGTAACTCATTCAAGGAATATCTTTCCACCACGAATACCAACCCCGCTGCAGGCAAGGAAATGTACAACCTTGTCAACCATTTCTGTATGCACTCTGAAATGCAAATCGAAAGGAAAAAAAAAAAAAAACCAAGAGCACGCTGAAAGAACGCCCGGCATGGTGGGTTATCTCGCCATATGGACTCCACCATTAACTTATGCAAGCGTCGATGAAAGTGGGAGGAATAACATCAATCAATGGCCCTGAAATAGGAACCAAATGCCAGGAATAATTCACTAGGAGCGACCCCCACAAATACTTGTCCCTCACCCTCAAGCAAATGTGTACATTAAGGAATCAACTGATGGTGGGCTCTTACTACATTAAGTATGGGTAGAATGGCTAAATCCTGAGTCCTGGTATAACTTAACTCGTGAAGGTTTGTGATCGGTCTTAAGTTTCGCCAGCCTTCCAGGTTCACGTATGTTTGAATAAATCCTATTGCTGCATGCGTCCCTTTGATCAATGGTGTTGTGTGAATGGTACATTTCGATTAATGCTGATAATACATAGATGTCCTCAAGCATTATTAATAATGTTTAATATAAATATATGGTAATATTACATATATGTAATGCAAGGAATAGTTTAGCTTAGAATACTAGCTTTGGGAGTTAGCGGTTGGGGTTAAAATCCCCATTCCTTGAGCAGTAGGAGGGACTCTAACCCCCGGCATTCGGCTTACAAGACCGACGCTCTAAAACTGAGCTACTAATGCAAATTCATCCTAGGGCTTTATTCTCCAGTCATCCTGCTAAGGGGGTGATAATGAGGAAGAGTGAGAAATAAAGAACGGATGCAATTTGACCAATAACAATAAAAGGGTGTTCGACGGGCATGCCACCAATTCAGGTTAGGATTACGACATTAGCAACTAAAGCTCAGAATAGAAACTGGGTTAGAGGTCGGAATGTTAAGCTTCGTTGCTTGGATGTATGGAGGATCGGGACTACCATTAGGATAAGGATTGAGGCCAGCAAGGCTAGGACTCCTCCTAACTTATTTGGGATTGAGCGAAGGATGGCGTATGCAAATAGGAAGTATCATTCTGGTTTGATATGTGGAGGGGTAACGAGAGGATTGGCGGGGATGAAATTGTCTGGATCTCCCAAGAGATTGGGTGTAACTAGCGCAAGTAGTGTGAGTGCAGTTAATATAACTGCAAATCCTAGGAGGTCTTTGTATGAAAAGTATGGGTGGAATGAAATTTTGTCTGTGTTTGAGCTTAATCCTAAGGGGTTGTTAGCTCCGGTGTCATGTAAAAAGAGCAGATGGATAAGAGATATTGCTGCAATAACAAATGGGAAGAGGAAGTGGAATGCAAAGAAGCGAGTCAGAGTGGCGTTATCTACTGAGAACCCGCCTCAAATTCATTGGACAAGGGCATTACCGATATAAGGGACGGCTGAGAGAAGATTGGTAATAACTGTAGCCCCTCAAAATGATATTTGTCCTCAAGGTAAAACATAGCCTACGAAGGCAGTTATTATTACTAGTAGTAAGAGAACGACTCCAATATTTCAAGCTTCCTTGGAGAGATATGATCCATAGTAAAGTCCTCGACCAATGTGAAGATAAATGCAGATGAAGAAGAATGATGCACCATTAGCATGAAGGCTACGGATTAGCCAGCCGTAGTTTACGTCTCGGCAGATATGTGCAACTGATGAAAAAGCTGTAGCAATGTCTGATGTGTAGTGTATTGCGAGAAACAACCCCGTGATGATTTGGGCAATTAAGCAAAGGCCAAGTAGAGAGCCAAAGTTTCATCACGCAGAAATATTCGAGGGGGTGGGGAGGTCAACTAATGCGTTGTTAGCAATTTTTAGTAGGGGATGGGTTTTGCGAAGGCTTGCCATTATGGTTCTTGTAGTTGAATAACAACGGTGGTTTTTCAAGCCATTAGTCCTGGTTAAAATCCTGGCAGGAATTATGACTTATATTATGTCCTTGTTCTTATTTGGTTTAGTTTTGGGTTTAGTAGCGGTAGCTGCAAACCCTTCTCCCTACTTCGCCGCTCTGGGATTAGTAGTAGTGGCCGGGTTAGGTTGCGGTGTATTAGTGGGTCACGGAGGTTCTTTTCTATCGCTAGTTTTATTTTTAATTTATTTAGGGGGGATGTTAGTTGTATTTGCTTATTCGGCAGCTTTAGCTGCTGAGCCATATCCTGAAAGCTGAGGAAGCCGGCCTGTAGTGGTGTCGATGTTAATCTATAGCACAGTAGTAGCTTTAGTTTCAGGGATATTTTGAGGTGGATGGTACGAGTTTTCTTGATTGTCGGTGGAGGAGTTGGGGGAATTTTTTGCATTACGAGGGGATATGGAGGGGGTTGCTTTAATATACTCGTTGGGGGGAGGTATGTTGGTGGTTAGTGCATGGGTACTTCTTTTGACCTTATTTGTGGTATTGGAGCTAACACGGGGCTTAAGCCGCGGGACTCTTCGAGCAGTTAGGCTACGAACACAAGTGTGGCGAGGGCAAGGGTAAGAAGAAACATAGTAAGATAAGTCTTGATCATGCCTTGTTGGATATTACTTGTGGTTGTGATAAGGGGTATGTTAAGGGAGGATGTGGCTTTTGGACCTGCCTTCTCTAATCAGGCTTGATCAATTATTTGACTCGCGATTATTTGGCCTAGAGTTAAGTTTAGCTTGGGTGTGAGGCGGTGGATGATTGCTGGGAAGAACCCTAGCATGTTGGAGAAGTGGTGCGCAGCCAGGTTAGGAGCTGACTTGAATTGTTTGCTTGTTAAGGATGCAAGTTCTAGGGCTAATAAGAGGCCAATAATTGTTACTGTTAAGGCGGCAAGCTTAAGTAGTGGAGGTATGGATATAACGGGTGTTTTTAGAGGTAGCATATTAGAGGTGATGAGAAGTCCTGCAATAATACTTCCTCAAGCTAAACGCTTGATAGGATTAATTACTGCCGGGTTGTTTTCATTAATTGGGGAAAACGTGCTAAATCGTGGATGACCTATGGACACGAAGAAGATAACACGTAAGCTGTAAATAGCTGTAAAAGAGGTGGCTAAGAGGGTCAAGGCCAGGGCTCAGGCGTTAAGGTGGGATGTGTTTAGTGCTTCAATGATTGCATCTTTGGAGAAAAAGCCAGCTAAGAAAGGGGTACCTGTGAGCGCTAGGCTGCCAATTGTAAGACAAGAGGATGTGAAGGGTGTGAGATGGTGCATGCCTCCTATTTTTCGAATATCTTGCTCATCATTAAGACTATGGATAATAGAGCCAGAGCAGAGAAAGAGCATTGCCTTGAAAAAGGCGTGGGTGCAGATATGAAGGAAGGCAAGCTGAGGTTGATTTAAGCCGATGGTTACTATTATTAGGCCTAGTTGGCTGGATGTGGAGAAGGCAACAATCTTCTTGATGTCATTCTGAGTAAGAGCGCAGGTGGCAGTAAACAGGGTGGTTAGAGCTCCGAGGCAGAGGCATACTGTTAGGGCTGTTTGGTTGTTTTCTATTAGAGGGCTCATCCGGATGAGGAGAAAAATGCCAGCCACGACTATTGTACTAGAATGTAGTAGGGCAGAGACCGGTGTAGGGCCTTCCATGGCAGAGGGAAGCCATGGATGGAGTCCAAATTGGGCTGACTTACCAGTGGCAGCAACAATAAGGCCGATAAGGGGGTAGGTAAGGTCAGTGCTTTTTGTAAGTGCAAACATTTGTTGTATTTCTCAGGAGTTTAAGTTTGTGGCTATTCATGCTATGGCAAAGATAAGCCCAATATCCCCAATTCGATTATATAGGACAGCTTGGAGAGCAGCGGTGTTTGCATCTGCTCGTCCATATCATCAGCCAATAAGGAGGAATGACATAATGCCTACACCCTCTCATCCAATAAAGAGTTGGAATATATTATTAGCTGTTACTAGAATGATTATGGCAATGAGGAAGATAAGGAGATACTTAAAGAATCGGTTCATAAAGGGGTCTGCATGCATGTACCACGATGCAAACTCAAGAATAGACCAAGTGACATAGAGGGCTACGGGAGTGAAAATAATAGAATAGTGGTCGAATTTTAAGCTAACATTAATATCGAATGTTAGGGTATTTATCCAGTTTCAATTAGTAATGATTGTTTCTGCACCTTCATTGAGGAAGAGGAAGAGGGGGAGTAAGCTGGCGAAAAAGGCTAGTTTTACTGCTGTTTTTACTTGTGAGAGGGCTCAGTCAGTTGCTTGGGGTTTATAATTAAGGGTTGTTAATACGGGGTATATTAGGAGGGCAAAGATAATAATTAGGCTTGAGGTTATTATGATTGAAGTAGGATGCATAGCTGCTACTTGGATTTGCACCAAGAGTTTTTGGTTCCTAAGACCAATGGATGAGCTGTTATCCTTTAGAAGCTCTGCGAGTGAGCCCTGGGATTCAACCAAGATAGTGGAGATTAGCAGTCTCCATTGCTAGCAAGCCTCTCTCGGTGGATAAGGGGTTTTTAACCCCTGTTTTTAGAATCACAATCTAATGTTTTTATTAAACTATATCTACAAGCAGCTCAACCTCAAATCAACTCAGGCTTAAGGACTAGTAGGATCAGAGGGAGGAGGTGCAGGACTAGGAGTAAGTGTTCTCGGGAATGTGAGGGTTCTAGAGCAAGTATGTGAATTGGGAGGGGACCTCGCTGGGTCATTAAGAACATGTAGAGGGAGTAACCAGCGGTAATTAAGGTGCCGGCACCTGTTAGGGCAAGAGTTGGCCAGGACCAGTTGAACAGGGAAGTAATAATTATTAGTTCTCCTATAAGATTTGGCAGAGGAGGAAGTGCTAGATTTGCAAGGCTTGCGATAAACCACCACGCTGTTATCAATGGAAGGGCTATCTGAAGGCCCCGTGCTAGTAGTATGGTTCGACTGTGTGTTCGTTCGTAGTTAGTATTGGCTAAGCAGAAGAGGGCCGAGGATGTTAAGCCATGGGCAATTATAAGAATTAGGGCCCCAGTAAATCCTCAGGTTGTTTGAATTAAAATACCTCCAACTACAAGACCTATGTGGCTAACGGATGAGTAGGCGATGAGTGATTTAAGATCTGTTTGGCGTAGGCAAATTGAGCCGGTTATGATTACACCTCATAATGCAAAAATGATAAAGGGGTAGCTCAGTTCCTTGGTCAGGGGTTCCAGCACTGTGAGTATCCGTATTATGCCATAGCCGCCTAATTTTAGGAGAACTGCGGCAAGGATTATAGAACCTGCAACAGGGGCTTCTACATGTGCTTTGGGGAGTCAGAGGTGGACTCCATAAAGGGGCATCTTTACTAAAAAGGCAAGAATGCAGCCTGCTCATCATAATTTATCTGCATAGGTACACAACTGTATTGGGTCAGAGTATTGAAGGGTTAGTAGGGAGAGGGTTCCTGTGGAGTTTTGGAGAAGGAGAAGGGCAACTAATAGTGGTAGTGAGCCTGCTAGTGTATAGAATAAGAAATAAGTGCCAGCGTTAAGGCGTTCTGTTTGATTACCTCAACGAGTAATGAGAATAAGGGTGGGGATTAAAGTGGCTTCAAATATGACGTAAAATATGATAACTTCTGTGGCTCCAAAAGCTAAGATTAGGAAAAACTGTAAAGATGTAAGTAGTGTAATGTATATACGTTGTCGATTAATTGGTTCAAGGGCTGTGTGACTTTGACTAGCGAGAATCATAAGGGGAAGTAGCCAGCAAGTAAGAGCTAGAAGGGGTGTAGAGAGAGGGTCTGTTGCTATATAGGGGCTTAAGGAGGACCACCCTGTGTCAAGTAGGTTTTTTAATCAGGTTAAGCTGATTAGGGCGATAATTAGGCTGTGGAGAAGTGAGGTAGGTCACAGTCATTTGGCAGGGGTTAATCAGGCTACTGGCACTAACATTAGGGTAGGGATGAGAACTTTTAGCATTGTAGGAGGTTAAGGCTTTGTAGGCGATCAGTGCCATGTGTTCGAGCAGTAGCTACTAGTAAAGCAAGACCTGCACTTGCTTCACAGGCTGAAAATGCTAGTAAGAGTACAGGTGATGCTGAGAAGCTAGTGGAGTTGAGCTGTAGTGCTCACAAGGAGAGGGCAATGAATAGAGAGAGTATCATTCCTTCTAAGCATAGGAGGGCGGAAAGAAGGTGAGTTCGATGGAATGCTAAGCCTGTGAGACCTAGTATAAAGGCTGATGAGAAGGTAAAGTGGATAGGGGTCATTAGGTCAATTATGGACTTTAACCATAAGCTTTTGAGCCGAAATCAAATGTTTTTTTTAAACTAATTACCTATTCAGCTCACTCAAGTCCACCTTGAAGTCATTCATAGACTAGGCCTAGAGTAAGGAGGGCTAGGACTGCTGAGGCTCAGAGAAAAGTAAAAAGGGGAGATGATAGTTGATCTCCTCAGGGAAGGGGGAGTAAAAGGGCGATTTCTAAGTCAAAGAGAAGAAAGAGGATAGCGATTAAGAAAAATCGTAGGGAGAATGGTAGACGGGCTGTTCCTAGAGGGTCAAAGCCGCATTCGTAGGGGGATAGCTTTTCATGATCGGGGGCTATTTGTGGCAGCCAGAACGATACGATAGCTAGAATGGTGGAGAGGGCGGTTGCAATGATAATAATTGTTGTGACTAGATTCATTATCTTTCCTTGGATTCTAACCAAGACCAGGTGATTGGAAGTCACTTATACTAACTTTAGTACTAGAAAGATTATGAGCCTCATCAGTAGATTGAGATGTAAAGGAATAATCAGACAACGTCTACAAAGTGTCAGTATCAAGCAGCTGCTTCAAACCCAAAGTGGTGCTCAGATGTGAAGTGATATTGAATTTGGCGTATAAAACAAACTGCTAGAAAAGTGGAGCCAATAATGACATGGAGGCCGTGAAAGCCAGTTGCTACAAAGAATGTGGAACCGTAAACTCCGTCAGCAATTGTAAAGGGTGCTTCATAGTATTCTATAGCTTGAAGTAGGGTAAAATAAAAACCGAGAAGGATTGTAAGTAGGAGGGATTGGATTGCCTGCTTTCGTTCCCCTTCTATAATACTATGGTGAGCTCAGGTAACTGTTACTCCAGATGCAAGCAGGACGGCCGTATTGAGTAAGGGTACTTCAAAGGGATCTAGGGTTGTAATGCCTGTGGGAGGTCAGCAGCCCCCTAACTCTGGAGTAGGTGCAAGGCTTGCGTGATAGAAGGCTCAGAAAAACCCTAGGAAAAAGAAAACTTCTGATGTAATAAAGAGGATTATACCATATCGAAGTCCCTTTTGGACTGGGGGTGTGTGGTGGCCTTGGAATGTTCCCTCTCGTACGATATCCCGTCATCATTGGAACATTGTCAAAAGAAGAAGGACCAGGCCAAGTGCTATTAGGATGGTTGAGTTAAAGTGAAATCAAATTGCAAGACCTGATGTTATCAGTAGGGCGGCGACTGCACCTGTTAGTGGTCAAGGGCTGGGGTCTACTATGTGGTATGCGTGTGCTTGGTGGGCCATTAAACGTTTTCTTGTAGGTAGAGGCTTAATAAGAGTACGAAAACATAAGCTTGAATTATAGCCACAGCAATTTCTAGGAGGGTTAGTAAAAATAGGAGTGTTGCTGTAAGGATGGCTACTGTCGGTATTAATGGTAGAAGAACGAATGCGGCAGTGGCAATTAGCTGAATTAGGAGATGTCCGGCTGTGAGGTTGGCTGTTAGCCGTACTCCTAGGGCTAAGGGACGGATAAATAGGCTAATTGTCTCGATGATAATGAGAACTGGAATTAAAGGGGTGGGAGTCCCCTCTGGTAAGAGGTGGCCTAGAGCAACGGTTGGTTGGTTTCGTATCCCAATAATTACCGTAGCTAGTCAAAGGGGGACGGCAAAGCCTATATTTAAAGATAGCTGTGTAGTGGGGGTGAAGGTATATGGTAACAAGCCTAGCATATTAAGTGTAATGAGAAATAGTATAAGGGATGTGAGGATGAGGGCTCACTTGTGGCCTCCTAGGTTTAGGGGTAATAGAAGCTGCTGAGTGAACCGGTTAATAAACCAGTTTTGTAGTGTAATTAGTCGGTTGTTGAGTCAGCGGGCTGATGGAGTTGGGAAGAGAATTCAAGGGAGGCTAAGGGCGAGGGCTATAAGGGGAATACCTAGGAATGAGGGGCTCATAAATTGATCAAAAAAGCTTAATGTCATGGTCAGGTTCAGGGCTCTGTTTTGGGCTTTTCCGCGCTTTGGAGGGTAGGTTCATTGGGGAAAGTGTGGGCTAAAACTTTGGGGGGTAGAACAGTTAAAAAGATTAGTCAAGAAAAGATTAAAATGGCAAATCAGGGTGCGGGGTTGAGTTGAGGCATGTCACTAAGGGTGGTTGGGAGTCACCAATTTTTAGCTTAAAAGGCTAACGCTGAGGCCCTATTTAGCTTCTTAGTGAGGCGTCTTCAAGTATTAGGGATGATCAATTTTCAAAGTGCTGTAGGGGGACAGCTTCGACTACGATAGGTATGAAGCTGTGGTTTGCACCACAAATTTCGGAGCATTGTCCATAAAATACCCCAGGTCGGGATGCAATGAAGGCTGTCTGATTTAAGCGACCGGGCACTGCGTCTATTTTAATACCGAGGGCTGGGACTGCTCATGAGTGAAGGACGTCTTCAGCAGAGACCAGGACTCGGATGGGTGACTCAACTGGGATAACCATTCGATGGTCTGCTTCTAATAGTCGGAACTGACCGGGGGCAAGATCTTGTGTTGGGATTATGTATGAATCGAAGCCGAGATCTTCGTAGTCGGTGTATTCATAGCTTCAATATCATTGATGGCCTATGGCTTTAATTGTAAGATGGGGATCGTTGATTTCATCTATGAGATACAGGATGCGGAGTGAGGGGAGGGCAATTAGAATAAGAATAACTGCTGGAAGAACTGTTCAGATAATTTCGATTTCTTGGGAATCTAAGATATATTTATTGGTTAGTTTGGTTGAAACCATAGCAACAATAATATAAAGTACCAGAGTGCTGATTAGGAATACAATTATTAGAGCATGGTCGTGGAAATGAAGAAGTTCTTCTATAACAGGTGAAGCTGCATCTTGAAATCCTAGTTGTGAGGGATGTGCCATTAAAAGGGTTAAGATACGCGGGGTTTTAACCCGCGATTTTGCCTTGACAAGGCAGTGTAATGGCAATTTTACTAGTATCTTATTAAGAAAGTGACAGAATGGCTATGTGGTTGGCTTGAAACCAGCCCATGGGGGTTCAATTCCTCCCTTTCTCGGTTAGTTTGATTGAACTTGGACGAATGCAGGCTCTTCGAATGTGTGGTAAGGGGGAGGGCAGCCATGTAGTCACTCCACATTGGTCATAGTAAGTTCTACTGAAAGGACCTCCCGCTTAGCAGCAAATGCTTCTCAAATAATGAACAAGAACATGATTACTGCAACAAGTGAGATGAGGGAACCAATAGAAGAGACTGTGTTTCAGAGAGTATAGGCATCGGGGTAATCAGAGTATCGTCGAGGCATTCCCGCAAGACCAAGAAAGTGCTGAGGGAAAAAGGTAAGGTTAACGCCAATAAATATAACTCCAAAGTGGATTTTTGTTCAAGTGCTGTGGAGGGTATAGCCTGAAAATAGAGGGAATCAATGTACAAAGGCACCAACAATGGCGAACACAGCTCCTATTGACAAGACATAGTGGAAGTGGGCTACAACATAGTAAGTATCATGAAGGACAATGTCTAGGGAGGAGTTGGCTAGCACAATTCCTGTTAAGCCCCCTACTGTAAATAAGAAAATGAATCCAAGTGCTCATAAGAGCGGTGTTTCTCATTTAATTGCACCGCCGTGAAGGGTTGCTAGCCAGCTAAAGACTTTAACGCCGGTTGGAATGGCAATGATCATCGTGGCGGATGTGAAGTAAGCTCGGGTGTCTACATCCATTCCTACTGTAAACATATGGTGGGCTCAAACAATAAACCCTAACAGTCCAATAGCCATTATAGCTCAGACTATACCCATGTATCCGAAGGGTTCTTTTTTCCCTGAATAATAAGCAACAATATGGGAAATCATACCAAATCCTGGAAGAATTAGAATGTAAACTTCAGGATGTCCAAAGAACCAGAATAGGTGCTGGTAGAGAATTGGGTCTCCCCCTCCTGCCGGGTCAAAGAAAGTGGTATTAAGGTTTCGATCTGTTAAAAGTATTGTGATCCCAGCAGCAAGGACTGGGAGTGACAGGAGGAGTAAAACCGCAGTAATAAGAACAGCCCAAACAAATAAAGGGGTTTGATACTGGGAGATGGCGGGTGGTTTCATATTAATAATAGTCGTAATAAAGTTAATGGCCCCTAGGATTGAAGAGACCCCTGCGAGGTGGAGTGAGAAGATGGTTAAATCAACAGATGCTCCTGCGTGTGCTAAATTGCCTGCTAAGGGAGGGTAGACAGTCCACCCGGTGCCGGCCCCTGCTTCTACGCCCGAGGAGGCTAAGAGGAGAAGGAAAGAGGGAGGTAGGAGTCAGAAGCTTATGTTATTTATCCGAGGAAATGCTATGTCAGGGGCTCCAATTATTAGTGGAATTAATCAATTTCCAAACCCTCCAATCATGATTGGTATTACTATAAAGAAAATTATTACAAATGCATGTGCTGTGACGATTACATTATAAATTTGATCATCCCCGAGGAGTGCGCCTGGCTGGCTTAATTCTGCTCGAATGAGTAGGCTTAAGGCTGTACCTACCATACCGGCTCAAGCACCAAATACCAGATAAAGGGTGCCGATGTCTTTGTGATTAGTCGAAAAGAGTCAACGTGTGGTTGCCACAGGTAAGATGGCTGAGTTTTAAGCGGTGGATTGTAACCCCATAGACAGAGGTTTGAGTCCTCTTCTTATCAAGCTCCGAGGTGTATTAACATATCAGATTGCAAATCTGGAGAGGTAGACTAGTCGTCTGCCGGGGCTTTCCCCCGCCTATTAGTGTTATACTAGGCGGGGGAAAGTAGATGGATGCTCGCTGGTTTGAGCGCTTAGCTGTTAACTAAGAGTTTGTAGGATCGAGGCCTGCCTATCTAGGAAGGCTTTAGCTTAATTAAAGTGTCTGCTTTGCATGCAGGAGATGTGGGGTAACATCCCGCAAGTCTTACAGGGACTGGGAGATTCTCACTCCCACTAAGGGCTTTGAAGGCCCTTGGTCTGAATTATTAGCCTAAGTCTCTTAGATGGTTAGGAGTGCAACTGTGGCAGGGGCAAGTGGAAGGAGGGTGAGGGTGGCTATGGTGGAAACAGCCAGGGGTAGAGTAAGTTGTGTTGATGGGAGGCGTCAAGGGGTGGTTCCGGTTAAATTATTGGGGGACATAGTTAGGGTCATGGCATAGGATAGTCGTAGGTAGAAGTATAAGCTAAGAAGAGCAGACAGTGCGGCTAGAGTGGCTGTAGGGGCAAGATCTTGTTTTGTAAGCTCTTGTAGGATTAATCACTTTGGCATGAAGCCCGTTAGTGGGGGAAGGCCTCCTAGGGAGAGGAGAAGGAGGGGTGTTAAAGAGGTCAGTGTGGGGGCTTTTGTTCATGAGGTAGCTAAGGTATTAATATTAGTTGAGTCATTGAATTTAAAAACAAGGAATGTTGAGAATGTTATGACAAGATATGTGAGCAGAGTAAGAAGTGTAAGTGAAGGGGAGAACTGGATAACTAGGAGTATTCAACCGAGATGTGCAATAGAAGAATAAGCTAAAATCTTCCGCAGCTGGGTTTGATTTAGGCCTCCTCAACCACCGACAAGGGTAGATGTTAGTCCTAAGATAATTAGAATGGTGGAGTTGACGGGTTGTAGTTGTAGGAGGAGGGCGAAAGGAGCAAGTTTCTGTCAGGTTGAAAGGATAAGCCCAGTGGTAAGGTCTAGTCCTTGGAGGACTTCAGGGAGTCACGAATGGAGGGGGGCGAGACCAACTTTTAATGCGAGGGCTATAGTGACTATGGTAATGGGAAGGGGGTGAGACATTTGTTGAATATCCCATTGCCCAGTGAGTCATGCGTTGGTAGTACTGGCAAATAGAATTATAGCGGCTGCAGTAGCTTGGGTTAGAAAGTATTTAGTGGTTGCTTCGACTGCTCGGGGATGGTGGTGTTGAGCTATAAGGGGAATAATGGCGAGGGTGTTGATTTCAAGGCCTATTCAGGCAAGAAGTCAGTGGGAGCTAGCAAATGTAATTGTGGTTCCCAGACCTAGCCCAAATAATAGGGTTGCGGAAATATAGGGGTTCATTAGTAAAGGAAGGGTTTTAACCAACATGTTTGGGGTATGGGCCCAAAAGCTTATTTAGCTGACTTTACTAGGAAGTGGTGTAGTGGAAGCACTGAGAGTTTTGATCTCTCCAGGTAGGGTTCGAACCCCTTCTTCCTAAGGAGTTGGGGGGATTCTAACCCCCATAATTCACTCTATCAAAGTGGCCCTTTAAATTCAGGCACAACCCCAGTATTAGAGCTGAGGTGGAAGTCCCGCAAATGCAATTGGGAGTGCGAGATGTCAGATTACTATGGCAAGGGTAAGTGGTAGAAAGTTTTTTCAAATAAGGTGTATCAATTGGTCATACCGGAACCGAGGGTATGAGGCTCGAACTCATAAGAAAACTACTGACAGCAGGGCTGCCTTGGTCATTAGATTAGCTGCAGTAAGCTCTGGTAGAGTTGGAACATGTGAAGCCCCTAAAAATAAGGTAGCTGAGAGCGTGTTTATGAGGAGAATATTAGCGTATTCTGCTAGAAAAAATAGGGCGAATGGACCTCCTGCATATTCGACGTTGAATCCGGAGACTAGCTCTGACTCACCTTCAGTTAGATCAAAGGGGGCGCGGTTAGTCTCTGCTAGTGTTGAAATGTATCACATTGCAGCTAAAGGCCAGGCCGGGATAATTAATCAAATGCTTTCCTGGGCAACGTTGAAGGTTTGCAGGGTAAACCCGCCGGCAAAAATAATAATGCTTAGAAGAATGAGGCCTAGGCTGACCTCATATGAAATGGTTTGCGCAACTGCTCGCAATGCTCCAATTAGAGCATACTTCGAATTTGAGGCTCAACCTGACCCCAAAATTGAATAAACTGCAAGGCTAGATAGGGCTAGGATGAATAAGATGCCAAGATTTAGGTCCAAGACTGGGTACGGAAGGGGTATGGGGGCTCATAGTGTTATGGCAAGTGTTAGAGCCATCATGGGAGTGAGGAGGAAGAGAATGGGGGACGAAGTGGATGGTCGGACAGGCTCTTTAATAAAAAGCTTAACCCCATCGGCAATAGGTTGTAGGAGGCCGTAGGGTCCTACGATATTAGGGCCCTTTCGTAGTTGCATATAACCCAAGACTTTACGTTCTAGTAATGTGAGGAAGGCAACGGCCAGGAGGACAGGAACAATGAAGGCAAGGGGATTAATAATGTGGGTTACGAATGTTGAAATCATAGTTAGGGAGAGGACTTGAACCTCTGTAGAAAGGGCTTAGGTCTTTTGCATTAACCGGGCTCTGCCACCTTAACATGCCATTCTCTTTGGCTCTAGGGGGATATGCCCTTTTGCCTACTTTAGTTGTTTTCACTGGGTGGGGGTGAGGCGTGCCTTGGGCATGGGCCTCTTCTTTTCGGTCCTTTCGTACTGGAAAAGATCATATCATAGATAGAAACTGACCTGGATTACTCCGGTCTGAACTCAGATCACGTAGGACTTTAATCGTTGAACAAACGAACCCTTAATAGCGGCTGCACCATTAGGATGTCCTGATCCAACATCGAGGTCGTAAACCCTCTTGTCGATATGGACTCTAGAAGAGGATTGCGCTGTTATCCCTAGGGTAACTCGGTCCGTTGATCGGCAGTGCCGGATCTTATTGGTCAGAAGTTCTGTTTATTAGAGCGGGAGCTCTTAGTTGTAAGAGAGGTACTCTCATTCCACGTGGGGGTTTTGTACTTCCCCGCGGTCGCCCCAACCAAAGACAGGAGGGCAGGTATCATTTGGTTTAGTCCTTTATTTAGGAGTGTTTAACATGATCTGCCTTGGTGTCTAAAGCTCCATAGGGTCTTCTCGTCTTATGGTTTTATCCCCGCTTCTGCACGGGGAGATCAATTTCATTGACCAGAAAGTGGAGACAGCTAAGCCCTCGTGGTGCCATTCATACAGGTCCCCATTTAAGAGACAAGTGATTGCGCTACCTTCGCACGGTCAAAATACCGCGGCCGTTAAACTTATAGTCACAGGGCAGGCGGGACCTCTTATTCATTGGTTTTGCAAGAGGCGATGTTTTTGGTAAACAGGCGAGGCTTGTATGTTTGCCGAGTTCCTTTACTTTCTTTTAGTCTTTCCCTAAAAAGCACGCCAGTGTAGGGTTAACGGTTCATTGTTGAATGATTTTCTTGTTATTTGATGTGCTGTTCAATGCTCTCTTTGGTTGGGGCCGTTAAAGTTCGGTGGGGAGTCCGTTCCGATGTACACTTGTGCGGGGAGAGAGGCGATGCTGCTCTCTTATTACTCATATTAGCATAGTCACTCCCATGCTTGCATGGGATGGCCTGGTAGTATTAGGGGTTTAAGATTGATTTATCGGAATGGGGAGGGGAAGGTTTATGTTTGAGCTATAACGCTTTCTGAGGGGATGGCTGCTTTTAGGCCCACCAAAACATTTTGCCTTTAGGTTGAATATGATCTTTATCCTCCTAAAAAAGTTGTGTCTTATGTCAAAGGGGCTGTACCCCCTTTGAATAACTCTCTCGGTTTCTCAAATATCAAGTTGAGTTGAATACAAGTGGTGAACTAAGAAGCCGGGAGGCTGAACTTTTATCCAATTATCAGGCAACCAGCTATAACTGAGTTCGGTAGGTCTATCACCTCTACTCAAAGCTCTTCCCACTCTTTTGCCACAGAGACGGGTGTGCCCTATTATTAGGCTGTCTTGGAGTAGCTCACTCAGTTTCGGGAAATCAAACTAAAGTGCTCTTTGCTTGAGGATACTGGCTAAATCATGATGCAAAAGGTACGAGGTTAAATCTCTGCTTTTTTATGCTTTACTGGGTTATTTCACTTCTCTTTCAGCATTCCCTTACGGTACTTTCTCTATTGCTCCTAATTCCTTTTCTGTCTCCTATACTAGGGTGGGAAAATGATTTGTTTAATAAGTTATAGTGTATTAGGGTTTATAAATAATGGTTGATTGTTTTTATTGGGGTGGGCTAGCTGTTGGGCATCAGGGTAATCCGATTTGCACGGATGGCTTCTCAGTGTAAGGGAGATGCTTTTCTAGCTTAGCTATACTCTGATTTTTCCAAGTACACCTTCCGGTACACTTACCATGTTACGACTTGCCTCCCCTTTGCAGTTATAGCTATTTAATTATCTGATTTTGGAAGCTTGGGGAGAGTGACGGGCGGTGTGTGCGCGCTTCAGGGCCAATTTCAGCAAAACACTCTATTTTTCACTTACTGCTAAATCCTCCTTTAGACGCATGTTTCAATGCATCGTTCGTATTCACTGTACTAGTGAATGTAGCCCATTTCTTCCCCCTCCATGCGCTACACCTCGACCTGACGTTTTGGGTTGTACCAATTTTGCTTACTATGAGACCTTCACAGGGTAAGCTGACGACGGTGGTATATAGGCGGGATAAACAAGGAAGGGTGAGGTTGAACGGGGGTTATCGGTTCTAGAACAGGCTCCTCTAGGTGGATCTAAAGCACCGTCAAGTCCTTTGGGTTTCAAGCTGATGCTCGTAGTACCCAGGCGGACAGTAGATGTAGTATACTGTCAATGTTTAGGGCTAGGCATAGTGGGGTATCTAATCCCAGTTTGTGCCATAGCTTTCGTGGATTCAAATAGGATAAAGCTACTTTCGTTATTGGTCTTCTTACCTTCGGGTGCGTATAACAGCCCTGAAGATGTTCGGCTTTAGTAAGGACTTATTCTAACCACGCTTTACGCCGGAAACTAGCAATTTGGGTCTCTCGTATAACCGCGGTGGCTGGCACGAGTTTTACCGACCCTCTTAGCATTGGCTAAGTCAAGTTTTCACTTATGGCTTAATGTTTATCACTGCTGAACTCCCTTGGGGGTGTGGCTAAGCAAGGCGTCTTGGGCTAACTAGTTAGGTGTGCCTGATACCAGCTCCTTGTTTCCGGGTGGGGAACTGAGGGCATTCTCACAGGGGTGCGGATACTTGCATGTGTAAATCTAGCTAAAATTGATAGTAAGGTCAGGACCAAACCTTTGTGCTTGCGGAGCTTTCTAGGGCCCATCTTAACATCTTCAGTGTTATGCTTTAATTAAGCTACGCTAGC